CCTATTCTCCTTTCTCAAAAAAAAGGGGACATTATCCAAAGTAAAAGATTTCTTCGTTCTTGATAGTTATTTACTTAATCGGTGGATAGGAACATACTCTAGATCGAAATTGTGGGGGGTACTTCTTAATCATTTCTACCAACTTAAAGCCCGAACTCAAATTCCTTTTCTATAAAGAAATATCCTATTGGATAATTTCCAGAATCTCTATTATTAATCCTTTGTGTATCTTGGTCTTCCTAACCATCCACTCATTTTGTTTGAATCTCCCATTGGGGCAATCGCTATGTTAATAGATGGTAAAAACCCCATAAGTTGATCTTTTGAACCCGCTTCAAGTCATGATGACTAATCAACTAATCTTGGGGTAAACAGTCTCGACTGCTTATGTCGTTACTTTCAGTTAATTCTTGTACATAGGAAATGAGATTGAATTCCTTTAACAGCAAATCTTTAAGCCGTTTTATTTCACTCATATAACTATCTGGTTTATTTTATCAACCCCAATGATGAATAAAAAAAAATATAAAATAGATATTCAGTTCATTTAACTTTCTTGCTAGAAATAAAAGAAATAGGGGAATTTTTATGTCTCACTGAATCACACGTAGAGATATTGATAATACACATAGAGTTAATGGTATTTCATAACTAATTGATTGAGCAGCAGCCCTTAATCCACCTAAAAAGGAATATTTATTATTTGATCCATATCCCGACATAAGAAGTCCAACGGGAGCAAGGCTTGAAACGGCGATCCATAAAAAAACACCAATACTAAGATCAGCTAGAATAAGTCGATAGCTAAAAGGAATTACTGAATAACTTAGTAAAATGGATATGACCGCTATGGATGGTCCCATACTGAATAAACAAGTATCGCCTCTAGATGGAAGAAGATTCTCTTTGAAAAGTAGTTTTGTACCATCTGCTAGAGCTTGAAGAATTCCTAAAGGCCCAGCGTATTCAGGTCCAATACGTTGTTGTATTCCTGCAGATATTTCTCTTTCTAACCAAACAATTACTAGTACACCTAGTGTGATTCCTAATACAAGAGTCAAAATAGGGACAAGCATCCATATGATCCTATAGACCTCTTTTAAGGATTCCAATCTGGAAAAAGAATTGATAGTTTGTATTTCAGTTGTATCAATTATCATTTCAACGATCAACTTCTCCCATAATGATATCTATGCTACCTAGTATCGTCATAATATCAGCCAATTTCATTCTTTTAACTAACTGAGGAAGAATTTGCAAGTTGATAAAACCCGGTGGTCGAATTTTCCATCTCCAAGGAAAAACACTCCGATCTCCTATCATAAAAATTCCCAATTCACCTTTTGGTGCTTCAACTCTTACATAAAGTTCTTGTTTCGACAATTCAAAAGTTGGAGAAGGTTTTTTACTAATAAATCGATATTGAAAATCATTCCATTCAGGGTTTTTTATTCTATCAAAGCGTCGGATTTCTAAATTCTCATAGGGTCCCCCTGGAATTCCTTCCAGGGCCTGTTGAATAATTTTTATGGATTCTGTCATTTCACTGATTCGTACTAAATAACGCGCTAATGAATCCCCTTCTTTTTGCCATTGAACCTCCCAATCAAATTCATCGTAACACTCATAACGATCAACTTTACGAAGATCCCATTGTATTCCGGAAGCTCGTAGCATTGATCCTGATAAACCCCAATTTAGTGCTTCTTCTGCGCCAATAATGCCTACGCCTTCAACTCGTTCTAAAAAAATAGTATTCCGTGTAATAAGCTTTTGATATTCAGCAACCCCGGTTAAAAAATAATCGCAAAAATCCAAACATTTATCTATCCAGCCATGAGGTAGATCAGCAGCTACTCCTCCGATACGAAAATAATTATGCATCATGCGCATACCGGTGGAAGCTTCGAATAGGTCATATATCAATTCTCGTTCTCGAAAAATATAGAAGAAAGGAGTCTGTGCCCCAATATCTGCCATAAAAGGGCCAAGCCATAACAAATGGGAAGCGATACGACTCAATTCCAACATAATAGCTCTGATATAGCTAGCCCTTCGAGGTACTTGAATATTACCTAGCTGTTCCGGTCCATTTACAGTTATTGCTTCTGTGAACATAGTAGCTAAATAATCCCAACGCGTTACATAAGGCAAATATTGTATAATTGTTCGATTTTCCGCAATTTTCTCCATCCCTCTATGTAAATAACCCAATATTGGTTCACAGTCAATAACATCTTCACCGTCGAGAGTAACTATCAGTCGAAGAACACCATGCATTGATGGGTGGTGAGGGCCCATATTGACTATCATGAGGTCTTTTCTTGTAGTTGATGCAATCATAAGTTTTTTTTCTCGAGTCATTCTTCCGTGCGTTTCTGAAAGTAAAAAGAAGTTCATTAAAATGGAAATGAATAAGTTTAAATGGTATCACACTTCAAATTAACGAGTTTTTATTTCTCGAATACCCCACTCACCGATTAATTCTTTATAACGCCCTATATTCTTTTTTGACAAATAAGCCAGCAGCCGTTGACGTTTTCCCAAAATTTTTCGCAAACCTCTCCGAGATGAAGAGTCCTTTTTGTGCAATTCCAAATGTGAAGTAAGTCTCCTTATTTTAGTGGTGAAACTGAATACTTGAAATTCAACAGACCCTCTGTTTTCTTCGTTTTCTTTTTGAGAAATAATCGAAATGAATGAATTTTTGACCATAAAAAAATGCCTTTGTCCCCTTTTTTTACAGATATGGATTTTACTGATCAATAATAATAATGCCATTCATTATTAGCTATTCGAATGAAATGTAATACATGTGATGTGTGTATTTGGTTGCTTTCATATACCCTATAAGCATATAGTAAGTATATAAGTATATAGTAAGCATATAGTGAAAAAGTGTATTATTCACGAATTTTTAATTCGTGGATACATCCGTATCCTTAATATACAAAAATGACTGCCATTATTGGTATCAAACCAAGAACGATTCATACAAGCTAAATCTTCTAATCGATAATTAGGCCAAAGAAAAAGCTTTAATTTAATTAATTTCTTTTTCTTTCTATCCAGATGTTTATTATCAGACGAAACTTGGTTGCTGTTTTTTACGTCCTTCTCGTTCCAAAATACTGAATTTCTATCTACACCATTCCTACTCTTTGAATTGAAACAAATCAGAATTCTCAATTTTCTACAACATCTAAACGATAAAATATTTTCAGGAACAGGCAAATCTAAATGAGCTTTGTGCATAATTTCAGTTATTCTTTGATGTGGTGAACTAGCTTCATAAAAATTATTCTTAGAAACATATCTTTGTTCTTGGTATTTTTGATTAGTTTGGTGCTTACTCTTATGAAATAAGGAAATACCTATGATTTGATACATAATCAATTGTCCATCGTCGTTTCCAGGCAAATGAATGGGGTCTATAATCAATACTCCCCTTTTCATCAATTCTGTAGGAGTTAAACTCTTCTGAATCAACATTCTATCCAAACTTATTTCTCTCTTTTGAATTGAGGATATAATAATTTTTCTTGGATCTATCAGTCTAAGGAGGAGACAAGATACCTTGATATTATTGATCATTTTTTGATTCAAAGTATCGTCCCATCTCAATTGAAAAAGCAAATAACGTTTCAGGAATAAATCTAGTTCTACTTCTGTGTTACTTTTGTATTGTTTTTGCTTTTTCCCTTTTTTCATGTCTGATCTTTCATAATTTTCTTCAATGTCTTTTTCTTGTGAAAGAATAGAGCGAAGGTATCTTCGTACTGTGGATTCTTTTTGTTCTTGATTTCGATGATTTTTAGTCGATGGTATCAAAAAACTTCTTTTTTGCTTTTCATTGATCTTTTTATTTTCACTACTTTTTTTATTTCTATTCAAATTTAAAAGAAGTAATTTACTTGGTATAAACCAGGGTTTCGTTTTATATGCATTGTAAAGTAACACAAATTCTGGGAAGAACCAAAGTTCAAGATTCGATATGGGATGCTTTAACATTTTTTCATTCATTCCCATCCAATCAAAAAATACTTTGTGGGAGTTTGTTGGATTGATTTCTGGAATAATAAGATAAAAAAGATCTTTTTTATTAATTATTATTTGAGAATTATTAGTACCAATCGGAGTATCTTGATTTATATTAATATCGATCGCGATCCAGGTTTCAATATCTACCCTTTGTATAAGAGAAAAATTGATAATTTTACAATCAAAATATTTTCTATCCGCAGTTTTTTCCATAGGTAGAATATCTACCTTTCCTAGAAAATTATTGATATAAATACTCTTCAGCATATCAAAAAGGGTGTCTTTATGTGTGTTATAAGAAATCTCTTGGTTCTTATTTCCTTGAAACGGAAATCTAGAAAAAAAGCATTCTGTTTTATTTTCATAATCATAATTTAAAAATTTATATGATAAAAGATCATATATATGGTATTTTTGAAAATTATCTTTTTTATTCGATTTATTCACTAATAATAATGAATAGACTTCAATTTTTTGTTGTTTTTTGGAATCAATTAATTCTTTTTTTTCATATGAATGCCATTTGCTTAAATTTTCCTTTTTCGTCATACAACAGTGGCGAACTCTATTTCGCCACTTTTCTGATATTAATCTAGACCATCTCATCTGAGATAAATCGTAGTAATTACAGCTTTTCAACCATCCTTTCCATTGATTCATTTTATAACTCGAAACTCCTAATTTCGAATGAAACATCTCTTCTATTTCACAAGAATCCTTTATTTCAGGCTTAAGAAAAAAACGGATTCCTTGATATTGAAGAATAGATCTTAATTTAGACGAGTTACTAACTTGGATTTTTGATAATTTGTAAAATACATATGCTTGTGACATGTAGGATAAGTCATAAAAATAATATGAATTTTTTTTACTAATACTATCAAGTGGCTTTTTTATAGTTGATAGAAACGGAATTGGATTCTTATTTTTTTTATTAATATTTTCTTGCTTTCTTTCAT